TTTTTTCTTTCCTTTTCTTTTTTCTTTATGTGAAAAATTAATTTATACGGTTTGGACCCGATTTTTTATTAGAATATCTAATAAAATTTAATTTAGTATATTAAATATTTAAACATATATATATATATAATATAATAAATAACTGAGAAAATTAATATTAATTATTTTAATTTTTAATAATTTTTTTAAATTATCACATTTTATATAGCCATTTTATATTTACATTTAATATTATGAGAAAAAAAAGAAAGAAATTATTAAAATATTATATATATATTAAATATTTTAATATAAAAAAAAAAAAAAAGAAAAAATCTATGCAGAAAAATTTGCGAATAAATAAATTTCTTATGGTTTAAAAAATTTATTATGAACTTATTTTACATATAAATTTTAGTGGTAAATTTTAATTATTTAAATAATGGTTAAATTTAATGGTAGTAATTAATATTAAAAATTTAAGAAATTAAGATTTAGTAATGTAAAAATTAATAACTAATTTTGTGCCAGCAGTTGCGGTTACACAAAAATTAAATTAAATTTTATTAGTAATTAATAAATAATAAAAAATTAATTTAAAATTTAAATTATTAGGTGAAATTTTAATTTAATAAAAAATTATTTATGATTTATGATTTAAAAAATTTTATAAAAAACTAGGATTAGATACCCTATTATTAAAAAATTAAATAAATAATACTAAAATAGTAGATAATTTATTGAAACTTAAATAAATTGGCGGATTCAGAGGAATCTGTTTATTAATTGATAATCCACGAATAAATTTACTTAATTTAATATTTTGTATATCGTTGTTAAAAAAATATTTTTTAATAAAAATAATATTTTAAAATTTATATAAAAAATTAAATCAGATCAAGATGCAGATTATAATTAAGAATATAATGGATTACAATAAATTTATTTATTTATGGATAATAAATTGAAATTATTTATTTGAAAGTGGATTTGAATGTAATTTTATTTAAATTGATAAAATGATTTATAATTAAAATATGTACATATTGCCCGTCGCTTTCATAAATAAATTGGAATAAGTCGTAACAAAGTAGAGGTACTGGAAAGTGTTTCTAGAAAGAACAAATTAGAGCTTGAAGAAGTATTTCATTTACATTGAAAAGATTATTAATTTATTAATTAATTTGAGGGGGATAAATTAAAGATAAGGAAAATAATAATAAAAAAAATTTTAAAAAAAAATATTTTAATGGGGGTTAAAGTATTTTTAATAGAAAAAATTTTTATGTTTATAGTTAAATAGTATTGTAAAAGAATTATGAAATAAATGAAAATGAATTTTTAAAAAAGTAAATTTAATTTATTGTATCTTGTGTATCAGAGTTTATTAAAAATTTTTTATGGGGTTAAATTTCTCGAATTTAAAAGAGCTAATTAATTAATAAAGTTATTATTGCATAAATATTTTAAATAATTAATTTGAAATGAAATGTTAATCGTTTTTGAATATATCTAGTTTTTTTAGAAAAAAATTTAATTTTTAATTTTATTAAAGAAATTTTTAATTAATTAAAAATTTCTTTAATAAAATTAAATAATTTAAGGGATAAGCTTTAAATTAAAGTTTTATAATTAAATTGAATAAAAATATTTAAAAATTTTATAATTTAAATTGTTAATAAATTTTATTTTATTATAAATAATTTTAAATAAATTAAAATTTAAAATTTAATTTAATTTTTTATAAAAAAATTTATATTAATAATAAATATAAGGAAATTATGATAAAATTAGTAAATAAAATAAAAATTTTAGATAAAAATTAAAATTAATTAATTTTAAGGAATTCGGCAAAAATTTATATTCACTTGTTTATCAAAAACATGTCTTTTTGTGAATAATTTAAAGTCTAATCTGCCCACTGATAATTTATTAAAGGGCTGCAGTATTTTGACTGTACAAAGGTAGCATAATCATTAGTCTCTTAATTGGTGACTTGTATGAAGGATTGAATGAGATATAAACTGTCTTAAAGTTAAAATAAATTGAATTTAATTTTTTAATTAAAAAGTTAAAATAAATTAAAAAGACGAGAAGACCCTATAGAGTTTTATATTAATTTAAATTTAATTTATTTATAAATTTAATAAGTATAAATTTATTTTATTATTTTGTTGGGGTGATAAAAAAATAAAAAAAACTTTTTTTAAAAATATACATAAATAAGTGATTTTTTGATCCAATTTTATTGATTATAAGAAAAAATTACCTTAGGGATAACAGCGTAATTTTTTTTTTTAGTTCTTATAAGAAGGAAAGTTTGCGACCTCGATGTTGGATTAAGATAAAATTTAAATGCAAAAGTTTAAAATTTTGATCTGTTCGATCATTAAAATCTTACATGATCTGAGTTCAAACCGGTGTGAGCCAGGTTGGTTTCTATCTTTTATCAAGAATAATATTTTAGTACGAAAGGATTGAATATTGTAATTAAATTAATTATAATGAATTTTATTAATTTAGATAATAAAAGAAAATTAAAAGTTAATTAACTATTTTGGCAGAAAAAATGTAATGGTTTTAGAAGTCATAAATATATAAATAATTATATAGATAGTAAATGTTTCTATTAGATATTTATATAATTTTTATTGGTTTATTAATTTTAATTTTAGGGGTTTTAATTGGAGTTGCTTTTTTAACTTTATTGGAGCGTAAGGTTTTAGGTTATATTCAAATTCGTAAAGGTCCTAATAAGTTAGGGTTTATGGGGATTATACAACCTTTTTCAGATGCTATTAAGTTATTTACTAAGGAACAAACTTACCCAAATTATTCTAATTATTTTTGTTATTATTTTTCTCCTGTTATTAGTTTTTTAATATCTTTAGTAATTTGAATATTGGTTCCTTATTATTTTAATATAATTAGATTTAATTTAGGGGTTTTATTTTTTTTTTGTAGAATTAGATTGGGGGTTTATACTGTTATAATTGCTGGTTGATCTTCTAATTCTAATTATGCATTATTAGGGGGGTTGCGTGCTGTGGCTCAAACAATTTCTTATGAAGTTAGTTTAGCTTTAATTTTTATGTCAAGATTATTAATAATTATAGATTTTAATTTTTTAATATTTTTTATATATCAAAAGTTAGTTTGATTTATTTTTTTTATATTTCCTTTATCTTTATGTTGGATTTCTTCAATAATGGCTGAAACAAATCGAACTCCTTTTGATTTTGCTGAAGGTGAGAGAGAGTTAGTTTCTGGGTTTAATGTAGAATATAGACGAGGGGGATTTGCTTTAATTTTTTTAGCTAAGTATTCAAGAATTTTATTTATAAGATTTTTATTTATTTTAGTATATGTAGGAGGTTATGAATTAAATTTATTATTTTATATAAAATTAACTATAGTCTCTTTTTTATTTATTTGAGTTCGAGGAACATTACCTCGCTATCGCTATGATAAATTAATATATATCGCTTGAAAGGGTTATTTACCTGTTTCTTTAATTTTTATATATTTTGGTTTAAAACTTTTTTTAATGTAATGAATATTTTAGTATAAATTAATAGAATATTTATATTCTTTCTTAAGTTTTCAAAACAAATGCTTGTAAAAGCTTATTAATTAAAAATTATTTAGAAAATAAAAGCTTATCTCAGTAAATTCTAATTAAGGGATTTATAATAAAATATAAGAAATAAAAAATTGTTAATAATTGTCCTGTAATAATATAAGGAGCTTCAACAGGACGGGCACCAATTCAAGTTAATAAGATAACTATTATAATAAAAGTTCAGAATATAATTTGATTAATAGGGTAAAATTGGATACCTTGAATTTTCTTAAAAAATGTTAATGGTAGAATAATAAGAATTAAAATAGATATAATTAAAGCAATTACTCCTCCTAATTTATTAGGAATTGATCGTAAAATAGCATAAGCAAAAAGAAAATATCATTCTGGTTGAATGTGGATAGGGGTAACTAAAGGATTAGCAGGAATAAAATTATCTGGATCTCCTAATAAATAAGGATTAATCAAAGTTAATAAAGATAGAAATATGATTAAAATAATAAATCCAATTAAATCTTTATATGTAAAATAAGGATGGAAAGGAATTTTATCTATATTACTATTAAGTCCTAAGGGGTTATTAGATCCTGTTTGATGGAGGAAAAGTAAATGGATTATTGTTAATATTAAAACAATAAATGGGAGTAAAAAGTGAAAAGTGTAAAATCGAGTTAAAGTGGCATTATCTACAGCAAATCCCCCTCAAATTCAGTTGACTAATATAGTCCCTAAATATGGAATTGCAGATAAAAGATTAGTAATTACAGTTGCTCCTCAAAAAGATATTTGTCCTCATGGAAGAACATATCCTATAAAAGCTGTTGCTATTAATATAAATAAAATAATAACTCCAATAAATCAAGTATACTTTAAATTAAAAGATTCGTAATAAATTCCACGACCAATATGTAAATAAATACAAATAAAAAAAAAAGAAGCTCCATTAGCATGAAGAGTACGAATTAATCATCCATAATTTACATTTCGGCAAATATAATTAACTCTAAAAAATGCTAATTCAATATTAGCAGTATAATATATAGTTAAAAAAAGTCCTGTTAGATTTTGAATAATTAAACATACAGCTAATAAAGATCCAAAATTTCATCATATAGAGATATTAGATGGAGAAGGGAGATCAATTAGTGAACCATTAATAATTTTGATAATAGGATGGGTTTTTCGAATAGGCTTAAAAATATTTAACATTAGTTTTTAAAATTGGATCGTAAAGGACCATAAAAAATATTAGTAATTTTTACTATTGCGATTAATGTGATAAATAAGTAAATAATTAAAAGGTAGGTTAGTATTGATGTTTGATTATTATATAATTTATTTAAGTTAATTTTATTTTCATTAAAAAATAAAATTGAGTTAAAAAAGTTAATTATTTCTGAGTTATTAATATTTAAATTTAATCATCTAATATTATAAAAGAATTGAATAGAAAAAATACTAGAAATAATAAAAAATAAACTAATTGATAATTTTATATTTAAGGAAAAAGAAAAAAGTTCATTAGAAGCAATTCTAGAAACATAAATAAATAATACTAATAATCCACCTAAGAATGTTAGGAATAAAATATAGGAAAATCAATAAGTTTTAATTAATATTCCTGATAAAAGACAGGTTAATAAAGTTTGGGCTAAAATTATAAGTCCTATGGAAAGAGGATGGTTAAGAGAATATATTGATAAAGAAATAAAAATAATTAAATTAGAGATAAAAATTTTTGTTATATCAAAGAGTAGTTTAAATAAAATAATAATTTTGGAGATTATAGATAGGAATAAATTCTTTCTTTGAAGTTTTTAAAGATTATTACTTAATTTTGATTTACAAGACCAATGTTTTTTTTAAACTATAAAAACAATTTAATGATAATTATATATAATTTAGTAGTAATTTTTATTATATTTATTATTGGTAATTTAATTTTTGTTTCTAAGAATAAGCATTTATTAGTTGTTTTATTAAGATTAGAGTTTATTGTTTTAAGAATTTTTTTTTTAATATTAATAATATTAAGATACATTGAGTATGATTTATATATATTAATAGTATTTTTAGTATTTTCCCTATGTGAAGGTGCTTTAGGTTTATCAATTTTAGTTTCAATAATTCGTACACATGGAAATGATTATTTTCAAAGATTTAGTTTATTATAAATGATAAAATTTTTAATAATAATAATTTTTATAGTTCCTTTATGTTTTAAAAAGAATATTTTTTGAATGGTTCAAATAATAATTTTTTTTATGTCTTTTTTATTTATAAATTTAACTACGAATTTAATATTTTTTTCTAATTTAAGATATTATTATTCTTGTGATTTAATTTCTTTTGGTTTAATTTTATTGAGAATTTGAATTTGTGGTTTAATAATTATAGCAAGAGAAAATTTATTAAAATTAAATTTTTATTATAATTTTTTTTTATTAAAAATTACTTTTTTATTAATTATGCTTTATTTAACTTTTAGAGAAATGAATCTATTTATATTTTATTTATTTTTTGAGGGGAGATTAATTCCCACTTTATTATTAATTATTGGTTGAGGGTATCAACCTGAACGTATTCAAGCAGGAATATATTTAATATTTTATACTTTATTTGCTTCTTTACCTTTATTTATAGGAATTTTTTATATTTTTAATAATATAAATAGATTTATAATTTATTTTTTAAAATTTTATAATTTAAATTATTATTTATTATATTTAAGAATAGTATTTGCTTTTTTAGTAAAAATACCTATATATTTTGTTCATTTATGATTACCTAAAGCTCATGTAGAAGCTCCAGTTTCTGGTTCAATAATTTTAGCTGGAATTATATTAAAATTAGGGGGATATGGTTTATTACGAGTTTTAATTTTTTTACAAAAAATTAATTTAAAATTAAATTATATTTGATTAAGAATTAGATTATTAGGTGGGTTTTATATTAGATTAAAATGTTTTTGTCAAGTTGATATTAAATCTTTAATTGCTTATTCTTCTGTTGCTCATATAAGAATTGTAATTGGAGGGATTATAGTAATAAATTATTGAGGATATAATGGTTCTTATATTTTAATAATTGGTCATGGATTATGTTCTTCTGGAATATTTTGTTTAGCTAATATTAGTTATGAACGATTACATAGTCGAAGAATATATATTAATAAAGGATTAATAAATTTTATACCTTCTATAAGATTATGATGATTTTTATTATTATCTTCTAATATAGCAGCTCCTCCTTCATTATATTTAATAGGGGAAATTAGATTAATTAATTCTTTAATAAGTTGATCTTATTTTTCTTTAATTTTATTAGTTTTAATTTCTTTTTTTAGAGCTGGGTATAGATTATATTTATTTTCTTATACACAACATGGAAAGTTTTATCAGGGTCTATATAGATTTTATATGGGGGTATCTCGGGAGTATTTAATATTATTTTTACATTGAATGCCTTTAAATATTATAATTTTAAAGGTAGATTATACTATAATTTGATTTTAAATTTAAATAATTTAATAAAAATATTGATTTGTGGAGTCAAAAATATGATAAAAATCATTTTAAATTATTTTTTATAAAAATTATTCAATTTGTTACATTTCTTTCTTTTTTTTATTTATATATAGAATATTTAATTTTATGCTTATAATTTATTTTATTATAAATGATTTAGTTTATTTTTTTGAGTGGGAAATTATTACTTTAAATTCAGTAAGAGTAGTAATATCAATTTTATTAGATTGAATATCATTATTATTTATGATATTTGTTTGTTTAATTTCTTCTGTTGTTATTTATTATAGAAAAAGTTATATGCAATCAGAATTAAATTTAGATCGTTTTATTATTTTAGTTTTATTATTTGTTTTTTCAATAATTTTATTAATTATTAGTCCCAATATAGTTAGAATTTTATTAGGATGAGATGGTTTAGGGTTAGTTTCTTATTGTTCAGTAATTTATTATCAAAATTTAAAATCATATAATGCTGGAATATTAACAGCTTTAACAAATCGTATTGGGGATGTATTTATTTTAATAGTAATTTCTTGAATATTAAATTATGGGAGATGAGATTATATTTCTTATTTAGAATTTATAAAAAATGATTTTATAATAGAAGTTATTGGGGTAATAATTATTTTAGCTGCTATAACTAAAAGAGCTCAAATTCCATTTAGTTCTTGGTTACCAGCAGCTATAGCTGCTCCTACACCTGTTTCTGCTTTAGTTCATTCCTCTACTTTAGTAACTGTTGGGGTTTATTTATTAAATCGATTTAATATGTTATTAATTGATATATTTTTTTTTAAGATTTTATTAATGTTATCTATTTTGACAATATTTATAGCCGGGATTTCTGCTAATCATGAGTTTGATTTAAAGAAAATTATTGCTTTATCTACTTTAAGACAATTAGGGTTAATAATAAGAATTTTAAGTATAGGATTCCCGAATTTAGCTTTTTTTCATTTATTAACTCATGCGATATTTAAGGCTTTATTATTTATATGTGCTGGTGTAATTATTCATATAATAAATGATATCCAGGATATTCGTTATATAGGGGGGGTGAGAATTTATATCCCATTAACTTCATTATGTTTAAATATTTCGAATATAGCTTTATGTGGGATTCCATTTTTAGCTGGGTTTTATTCCAAAGATTTAGTTTTAGAAATAGTAAGACTTAGAAGTTTAAATTTTTTAGTATTTTTTTTTTATTATATTTCAACTGGGTTAACAATATTTTATACTTTTCGGTTATTAATATATACAATAGTAATAGATTTTAATTTAATAGTAATTTATAATTTATATGATGAAGATTTCATTATATTAAAAAGAATAATAGTATTATTATTTATAAGAGTAATTAGTGGGAGTATATTAAGATGATTAATTTTTTCTTATCCTTATATAATTTATTTGCCATTTAATATAAAAATAATAGTAATTTATGTAAGCTTAATTGGTGGAATTTTAGGTTATTTAGTAAGTAATATAAAAGTTTATAGCGTTAATAAATTTTTAATAACTTATAGTTTAAGAAATTTTTTTTGTTTGATATGATTTATGCCTAATTTATCTACTTATGGGGTAACTTATTATTTTTTAAATTTAGGGCAAAATTTAATAAAAAATATTGATTTAGGGTGAAGAGAATTATACAGAGGGCAAGGAATAGTAAATATTTTAAAAAATAATTCTATTTTTTATAATATTTTTCAATCTAATAATATAAAAATTTATTTATTTAGATTTGTTTTATGATTATTTATTATATTAATGATGATTACAATAATTATTTATTTAAATAGCTTATATTTAGAGCATAATATTGAAGATATTAAGGAAATTTTTTAATTTTTTAAATATTTATAAAAAAATTATATTTTATTTTTACAATGAAAATGTAATGTTTTAATTAAACTATATAAATAGAAATATTAATGGAATTAAACCACTAAAAATTAAGTTAGCAGCTTAATTTTAATCTTTATATTTCTTTAATTGGAATTTTTATTCAATTTTATCATTAACAGTGATATACCGCTTTTTGGTTTCAATTAATAAATAAGGAGTTATTAAACTCTATCTTTTAAGTCGAAATTAAATGCAGGATTGCTTCTTATTTAAGGTAAATTGAAGTTTCAATAATTTTTAACTGCAAATTAAATATTTTTTTTAAATTATAACCCTAATTTGTTCATGTTAGTATATTTTGATTTCATTCATGATAAACTCCTAATAGTAAAATAATAATAAAAAAAAAGCTTGTTTTTATTCAAATAAAAAAGTTAACTCTTTTAAATAAATAAATAATTGGGAAGATTAGAGCAATTTCAACATCAAAAATAAGAAAAATAATAGTAATTAAGAAAAAATGAAGGGAAAAAGGGATTCGAGCTGAAGATTTAGGGTCAAATCCGCATTCAAAGGGGGAAGATTTTTCTCGATCAATAAAAGATTTTTTTGATAAAATAACAGAAATAAATATAACAATATTTGAAATGAAAAAAATTAAGATTATAATTGATATTATTAAGATAATTATTTATATTAACTAATGGTTAAACCTTATGATTGGAAGTCAAATATACTAAATATATTATATAAATAATTAATTACCTCATCAATAGATAGAAATATAGAGAAAAAGTCATACTACATCTACAAAATGTCAATATCAAGCAGCAGCTTCGAATCCAAAATGATGATTACTTGAAAAATGATTAGAAAGATGACGAATAAAACATACTAATAAGAAAAGTGTACCAATAATAACATGAAGACCATGGAATCCTGTTGCTATAAAAAAAGTTGAGCCATAAATTCTATCTGCAATTGTGAATGGAGCTTCAATATATTCGTAGGCTTGAAGAATAGTAAAATAAATTCCTAGGCTAATGGTAAAAAATAAGCTTTGGTTAGTTTGAGTGGTATTATTTTCTATTAAAGCATGATGAGCTCATGTTACGGTAACTCCTGATCTAATTAAAATAATTGTGTTTAAAAGAGGAATATGGAAGGGGTTAAAGGGAGAAATACTTATAGGAGGTCATATAGAGCCAATTTCAATATTAGGGGATAAACTTCTATGGAAAAAAGCTCAAAAAAAGGATAAAAAAAAAAAGATTTCAAAAACAATAAAAAGGATTATTCCTCATCGAAGTCCTTTTGTAACTAAAATTGTATGTTTACCTTGATAAGTACCTTCACGACTAACATCTCGTCATCATTGATATATAGTTAAAAGGGTAATAATATATCCAATAATTAATAAATTTATGTTAAAATTATGGAATCATTTTACTAATCCTGTTACTAAGGTTATAACTCCAATAGCTCCAGTTAATGGTCAAGGACTATAATCTACTAAATGATAGGGGTGTCTGTATAAATTTTTCATTAATTTACTTCTCTAGAATATAAAGTTCTAAGAATTGCAATTACGTAAGATTGAATGATTGCAACTGCTGATTCTAGAATTAATAAAAGAATTTGAGTGAAAATTAAAAATATGATTAAGTATGATGGGATAATTGAACCTATATTACTCAATAAAGTTATTAATAAATGCCCTGCAATTATATTAGCCGTTAAACGAACAGCTAAAGTTCCTGGACGAATGATATTTCTGATAGTTTCAATTAAAACTATAAAAGGTATTAAGATTGTAGGAGTTCCTTGAGGGATTATATGAATAAATATATGTTGGTAATTGGTAATTCAACCATAAAGTATAAAACTTAATCATAAAGGTAAGGAAATTGATAGAGATAAAGATAGATGACTAGTACTTGTAAAAATATAAGGAAATAGTCCTAAAAAATTATTAAATAAAATGAAAGAAAATAATGAGATAAAAATAAAAGTAGAACCTTGAAAATAATTATTTTTTAGTAATGTCTTAAATTCATTATGAAGTTTTATTAAAATAAATTTTCAAATAATTAAATGACGATTGGGGATAAATCAAAAGGAATAAGGTAAAAATAATAAACCTAAAAAAGTTCTTAATCAATTAATTGAAAGATTAAGAATATTAGTTGAAGGATCAAAAATTGAAAATAAATTACTTATCATTTTCAGGAAAAATTTTTAATTTTTTTATTTTCTAATTTATTATTAAATTTATTAGTATTAAAATTAAAAATATAGTAATTTATAATATTAAAGGTAAGAAAGATAATAATGAAAAAAATAAATGAAAATAATCAATTAATTGGTATTATTTGAGGGATAAAAGAATATTATAATTATAATAATTTAAATTTGACATATTTATGTTATTTTTTAACTAATTCTTTATATAAATAATTTAATTTTCATTAGAAGTAAATGCTAATTTACTATAAAATGGTTTAAGAGACCAGTACTTGCTTTCAGTCATCTAATGAAGAATAATTATTAATTCAGTTAATAAAATTTTTAATAGAAATTCTTTCAATTACAATAGGTATAAAGCTATGATTAGCTCCACAAATTTCTGAACATTGACCATAAAAGATGCCAGGTCGATTAATAAAAAAATTAGTTTGATTAAGACGTCCAGGGTTGGCATCTACTTTCACTCCTAAAGAGGGGATAGTTCAAGAATGAATTACATCTGAGGCAGTAACTATAATACGAATTTGATTGTTTATAGGTAAAATAATACGATTATCTACATCTAATAATCGGAAATTATTCAATGATAATTCATTTGTGGGGATTATATAAGAATCAAATTCAATATTATGAGAGTCTGAATATTCATAACTTCAATATCATTGATGGCCAATAGATTTTAAGGTAATTAGTGGGTTATTAAGTTCATCTAATAGGTAAAGTAAGCGTAAAGAAGGAAGAGCAATAAAAATTAAAGTAAAAGCAGGTAAAATAGTTCAAATTAATTCAATTATTTGCCCCTCTAAAAGAAATCGATTAATATATTTATTAAAAAATAATCTAATTATTAAATATCCCACTAAAATAGTAATTATAATTAAAATAATTAGTGTATGGTCGTGAAAAAAAATAATTTGTTCTATTAAGGGAGAAGCTCCATTTTGTAAATTAAGGTTAGATCAGGTAGCCATTTTCTAAAAAAAGGATATCCTTTATCAATGGGGTTTAAATCCATTACATATAATCTGCCATATTAGAAGTTACTTAAAATTGGAAGTTCATTATAAGAATGTTCAGCAGGAGGTAAATTTTGGTATCATTCAATAGAAGAAGGTATATTTAAGGAAAATAAAGCAATTCGTTGATAGATTATAGACTCTCAAATAATGATTAATATTAATATTACAGCTAATAAAGAAATATAAGAACCAAGAGAGGAAATTAAATTTCAAGATAAATAAGAGTCAGGATAATCTGAGTAACGTCGTGGTATCCCAGCTAACCCTAAGAAATGTTGAGGGAAAAAGGTTAAATTTACCCCTAAAAATATAATAAAAAATTGAATTTTTAGAAGAAAAGGATTTAAGGATAGACCAGTGAATAAAGGATATCAATGAATAAATCCCCCAAGAATAGCAAATACAGCTCCTATAGAAAGGACATAATGAAAATGAGCGACTACATAATAAGTATCATGTAAAGTAATATCAATTGAAGAATTAGCTAAAATAACTCCAGTTAAACCTCCTACTGTAAAAAGAAATACAAATCCTAAACTTCATAGAATTGAAGGTCTATAGTTAATTTGAGTTCCATGAAGAGTAGCTAGTCAACTAAAAATTTTAATTCCTGTTGGTACTGCAATAATTATAGTTGCTGAAGTAAAATAAGCACGAGTATCAATATCTATTCCTACTGTAAATATATGATGAGCTCAAACAATAAAGCCTAAAAGACCAATTGCTATTATAGCATAAATTATACCTAAACATCCAAAAGTTTCTTTTTTTCCACTTTCTTGAGAAATAATATGGGAAATTATACCAAATCCTGGTAAAATTAAAATATAAACTTCAGGATGGCCAAAAAATCAGAAAAGATGTTGATAAAGAATTGGATCTCCACCACCAGCGGGATCAAAAAAAGAAGTATTTAGATTTCGATCTGTTAATAGTATAGTAATAGCTCCTGCTAAAACAGGAAGAGATAATAAAAGTAAAAAAGCTGTAATTCCTACGGCTCAAACAAATAAAGGTATTTGATCAAATGATAAGTTATTTATTCGTATATTAATAATAGTTGTAATAAAATTAATAGCCCCTAAAATTGAGGAAATTCCTGCTAAATGAAGGGAAAAAATAGCTAAATCTACTGAAGTACCTCCATGGGCAATATTAGAAGAAAGAGGGGGGTAAACTGTTCAACCTGTACCTGCTCCATTTTCTACAATTCTTCTGGAAATTAAAAGTGTAAGAGATGGGGGAAGCAGTCAAAAACTTATATTATTTATTCGAGGGAAAGCTATATCTGGGGCTCCTAATATTAAAGGAACCAATCAATTTCCAAATCCTCCAATTATAATAGGTATGACCATGAAGAAAATTATAATAAAGGCATGAGCTGTTACAATTGTATTATAAATTTGATCATCTCCAATTAAAGATCCTGGGGTACCTAATTCAGCTCGAATAAGAAGACTTAAAGAAGTACCTACTATTCCTGTTCAAATTCCAAAAATAAAGTATAAAGTTCCAATATCTTTATGATTAGTTGAAAAAAGTCATTTTCGCTAAATAAAATAAATAATAAAATGGCTGAGGAATAAGCGATAAATTGTAAATTTATTAACGAGAAAGATCTCTTTTATTAAGCTTTATAGTCATTAAGTGATATAAAATTGCAAATTTTAAGGGGTAAAAATTTACTAAGGCTTAAAGAAAAGATCTTTATAAATAATGTTGAAGACTACTAGTTTAATTTAACTTAAAACCTTTAATTATTTTAAAAAAATAAAAAAGTTCTAATAATTATTCCTAAAATTGAAGTTATAGAAAAAAAATTTATTAATCATAAAGATTTATTTTTTAAGTAAATTTTTAGTCATTTTATTTTAAAGTAATTAAATAAAAAACATGAATAGATAATACGAATATAAAAAAAAATAATAATTAAACTTGTTATAATAAATAAAAAAGTTAGTAGATAAAATTTATTTATTATTAAAAAATTAATTATAATTCATTTTGGAAGAAAACCTAAAAAGGGGGGGAGTCCTCCTAAGGATAAAAAATTAATTAGTAAATTTATTTTAATTAATGGGGTGATATTATTAATAAATAGTTGATTAATAAAAAATATATTTAAATTAAAAAAAACATAGCATATAATACTAATTAAAAATGAATATATGGAAAAATAAAAAATTCATAGATTTTCTCTAATTATAATGGCAAAAAGTATTCAACCTAAATTATTAATTGAAGAAAATGCTATTAATTTACGAAGAGAAATTTGATTTAATCCTCCGATAGCTCCGATAATGATATTAAAAATAATTATTGTATAAAGAAAATTTTTATTAAAATAATATGACAATAAAATTATGGGGGTAATTTTTTGTCAAGTTATTAAAATAAAATTATTAAATCAGGATAATCCTTCAACAATATTAGGGAATCAGAAATGGAAGGGGGCTGATCCTATTTTTAGTAATATTGAAGAACCAATTATAATTGAAAAAAAATTATCTATTAAAAAATTTTTAAAAAAGGTTATTTTTAATAAAATTACAAATAAAAAATTAATTGATGCAATAGATTGGATTAAAAAATATTTTAAGGAGGCTTCTGAAGCTAATAAATTAAGGGGGGATGAAATTAGGGGGATAAATCTTAATAAATTAATTTCTAAGCCAATTCAACACCCAAATCAAGAATTTGAGGAAATAGCAATTATTGTTCTAAAAAAAAGAATAAAAATAAAAAATATTTTATTAGAATTATTTAAAAAATAAATTAAAAATAAAATTTGATTTAAATAAGTATTTTAAATTCATTATTATAAAAATTATATTTTAGTGTAAGATGCACAATAGTTTTTGATTCTATTAGATATAGTTTAATTCTATAAAATATAATAAAGGTAGAAAAACTACTTAATTTATCCTATCAGAATAATCCTTTAATCAGGCACTTTATTATTTAAAAAAAAGGAGTTCCTTTATATTTGAGGTATGAGCCCAAAAGCTTAAGTTAGCTTATTTTTAA